GCTAGCGTAGCTTAATACAAAGCATAACACTGAAGATGTTAAGATGGGTCCTAAGAAACTCCGCATGCACAAAGGCATGGTCCCGACCTTACTATCAGCTCTAGCCCAACTTACACATGCAAGTCTCCGCAGCCCCGTGAATATGCCCTCAATCCCCCGCCCGGGGACGAGGAGCGGGCATCAGGCACAAACCTTAGCCCAAAACGCCTAGCCAAGCCACACCCCCAAGGGAATTCAGCAGTGATAAACATTAAGCCATGAGTGAAAGCTTGACTTAGTCAGGGCTAAAAGGGCCGGTAAAACTCGTGCCAGCCACCGCGGTTAAACGAGAGGCCCTAGTTGATATTATTACGGCGTAAAGGGTGGTTAAGGAAAGCACTACAATAAAGCCGAATGGCCCTCTGGCTGTTATACGCTTCCGGGTGTCCGAAGTCCAACTCACGAAAGTAGCTTTAATATAGCCCACCTGACCCCACGAAAACTGAGAAACAAACTGGGATTAGATACCCCACTATGCTCAGCCATAAACCTAGACATCCAACTACAATTAAACGTCCGCCCGGGTACTACGAGCATCAGCTTGAAACCCAAAGGACCTGACGGTGCCTTAGACCCCCCTAGAGGAGCCTGTTCTAGAACCGATAACCCCCGTTAAACCTCACCACTTCTAGCCACCCCAGCCTATATACCGCCGTCGTCAGCTTACCCTGTGAAGGTAACAAAAGTAAGCAAAATGGGCACAACCCAGAACGTCAGGTCGAGGTGTAGCGTACGAAGCGGAAAGAAATGGGCTACATTTTCTATATATAGAACACTACGAATAATGCAACATGAAATAGTGCTTGAAGGAGGATTTAGTAGTAAAAAGGAAGCAGAGTGTCCTTTTGAACCCGGCTCTGAGGCGCGTACACACCGCCCGTCACTCTCCCCTGTCGAAACGCAACAAAGATATATAACACTAAAGCACTGACAAGGGGAGGCAAGTCGTAACATGGTAAGTGTACCGGAAGGTGCACTTGGATTAAACTCAGGACGTGGCTGAGCAAGTCAAGCATCTCACTTACACCGAGAAAACACCCATGCAAGTTGGGTCGCCCTGAGCTAAACAGCTAGCTTAATCACCAATATAATTCAACAATGTTCATAACAAGACATAACCCCGCACCAAAAACTAAACCATTTTTTTACCTGAGTATGGGAGACAGAAAAGGTTCTACCCCAAAGCAATAGAAAAAGTACCGCAAGGGAAAGCTGAAAGAGAAATGAAATAACCCATATAAGCACTAAAAAACAAAGACTAAACCTTGTACCTTTTGCATCATGATTTAGCCAGTACCCTCAAGCAAAGAGTCCTTTAGTTTGACACCCCGAAACCAGGTGAGCTACCCCGAGACAGCCTATATAATTTAGGGCTAACCCGTCTCTGTGGCAAAAGAGTGGGAAGAGCTCCGGGTAGAAGTGACAGACCTACCGAACCTGGTGATAGCTGGTTGCCTAAGAAATGGATAGAAGTTCAGCCCCGCACGCCCCAAACCAAAAATTTTCTACCTTAAGATATTTAAGGGTAATATGCGGGAGTTAGTTAGAGGGGGTACAGCCCCTCTAACAAAGGATACAACCTTCACAGGAGGATAAAGATCACAATATTCAAAACCTGCCGTTCTAGTGGGCCTAAAGGCAGCCATCTAAACAGAAAGCGTTAAAGCTCAGACAGAAAAAAGTTTATTATACCGATAAATAATCTTACTCCCCTAACTATATTAGGCTAACCCATGCTCACATGGAAGAAATTATGCTAAAATGAGTAACAAGAAGACCTGCTCTTCTCCTAACACAAGTGTAAGCCAGATCGGACAAACCACTGGAAATTAACGAACCCAACCAAAGAGAGTGATGTGGACAATAGAAAAACCAAGAAAACCCCACAACTGAATATCGTTAACCCCACACTGGAGTGTTATTTAAAAGGAAAGACTAAAAGAAAGGGAAGGAACTCGGCAAACACAAGCCTCGCCTGTTTACCAAAAACATCGCCTCCTGCAACTAAACCAAGTATAGGAGGTCCAGCCTGCCCAGTGACTACGGGTTCAACGGCCGCGGTATTTTGACCGTGCAAAGGTAGCGCAATCACTTGTCTTTTAAATAGAGACCTGTATGAATGGCTAAACGAGGGCTTAGCTGTCTCCCCCTTCCAGTCAGTGAAATTGATCTATCCGTGCAGAAGCGGGTATAAATATACAAGACGAGAAGACCCTTTGGAGCTTAAGGTACAAAACTTAACCACGTAAAACGACTCAATAAAAAGCAAGAACTTAGTGGAAAGAAAGAATTTACCTTCGGTTGGGGCGACCACGGAGGAAAAACCAGCCTCCGAGTGGAACGGGCCAAACCCCTAGAGCCAAGAGAAACATCTCCAAGCCACAGAACATCTGACCATAAATGATCCGGCTATACAGCCGATCAACGAACCAAGTTACCCTAGGGATAACAGCGCAATCCTCTCCCAGAGTCCATATCGACGAGGGGGTTTACGACCTCGATGTTGGATCAGGACATCCTAATGGTGCAGCCGCTATTAAGGGTTCGTTTGTTCAACGATTAAAGTCCTACGTGATCTGAGTTCAGACCGGAGCAATCCAGGTCAGTTTCTATCTGTAATGCTACTTTTCCTAGTACGAAAGGATCGGAAAAGAGGGGCCCATGCTTGAAGCACGCCCCGCCCCTAATTAATGAAAACAAATAAATTAAATAAAGGGAGGGCTAAAACCCCTGCCAGCCAAAATAAGGACATACTGGGGTGGCAGAGCATGGTAAATTGCGAAAGGCCTAAGCCCTTTAAACCAGAGGTTCAAATCCTCTTCCCAGTTTATGCTAAACACTCTAATAAATCACTTAGTTAACCCCCTAGCCTATATTGTGCCAGTATTACTAGCAGTAGCCTTCCTCACCCTAATTGAACGTAAAGTGTTAGGATATATACAATTACGAAAGGGGCCCAATGTAGTAGGACCCTATGGGCTACTACAACCCATCGCCGATGGGGTGAAACTCTTTATTAAAGAGCCCGTACGTCCCTCTACATCATCCCCATTTTTATTTTTAGCAACCCCAATTCTTGCACTCACCCTGGCCCTAACCCTATGAGCACCTATACCCATACCCCACCCCGTGATTGACCTAAACCTAGGAGTTCTATTTATCCTAGCCCTATCGAGCCTCGCGGTCTATTCCATTTTAGGGTCCGGGTGAGCCTCAAACTCAAAATACGCACTAATTGGGGCCCTACGAGCAGTAGCTCAAACGATTTCCTACGAGGTAAGCCTCGGGCTTATTTTACTATCAGTTATTATTTTTTCAGGAGGATATACTCTGCAAACATTTAATACAGCCCAGGAAAGCATCTGGTTATTGGCCCCTGCTTGACCCCTAGCCGCAATATGATACATTTCAACGCTAGCAGAAACCAACCGGGCACCCTTTGACCTAACAGAGGGAGAATCAGAACTAGTATCAGGCTTCAACGTAGAATATGCAGGGGGGCCCTTCGCCCTGTTCTTCCTGGCCGAATATGCAAATATTCTGTTAATAAATACCCTATCAGCCGTGTTATTTTTAGGGGCATCCCACTACCCAAACATCCCAGAATTAACAACCATCAGCCTCATAACCAAAGCCGCACTTCTATCTATTCTGTTCCTGTGGGTACGAGCTTCCTACCCACGATTCCGATATGACCAGCTCATACACCTCGTGTGAAAGAATTTTTTGCCCCTAACACTAGCTCTCGTATTATGACATATTTCTTTACCAATTGCGCTAGCAGGCCTCCCCCCTCAGCTGTAGTTAAGGAACTGTGCCCGAATGTCCAAGGACCACTTTGATAGAGTGGCTGATAGGGGTTGAAGTCCCCTCAGTTCTTAGAAAGAAGGGGGTCGAACCCATGCCCAAGAGATCAAAACTCTTAGTGCTTCCTCTACACCACTTTCTAGGATGGGGTCAGCTAATTAAGCTTTCGGGCCCATACCCCGGACATGACGGTTAAAGTCCCTCCTCCATCAATGAACCCCTACGTACTTATAATTCTGTTATCCAGCCTGGGACTGGGAACTACCCTAACCTTCGCCAGCTCCCACTGACTACTAGCCTGAATGGGCCTGGAAGTTAATACCCTAGCAATCGTTCCCTTAATAGCACAGCACCATCACCCTCGGGCAGTAGAAGCAACCACAAAGTACTTCCTAATTCAGGCCACTGCAGCGGCAATAATTTTATTTGCGGGCACAACAAATGCTTGAACTTCAGGAGAATGAGATATAAACAACATATCAAACCCCCTCGCTGCTACAATAATTATAATTGCTCTAGCCCTTAAAATTGGGCTAGCACCAATACACTTTTGAATGCCAGAGGTCCTACAAGGCCTGGATCTTCTAACCGGCTTAATTTTATCAACTTGGCAAAAACTCGCCCCCCTCGCTCTCATTATCCAAACAGCCCAGGCCATCGACCCCCTTCTGCTAACAACGCTAGGACTTATGTCCACACTAGCAGGAGGATGAGGAGGATTAAACCAAACCCAGTTACGAAAGATCCTAGCCTACTCCTCCATCGCACATATGGGCTGAATAATTATTGTACTTCAGTACGCCCCCCAACTCACACTCATCGCACTAGGAACCTACATCTTCATGACCTCAGCAGCATTTCTTACCCTAAAGTCAGCATCCGCCACAAAAATTAATATATTAGCGATAATTTGACCAAATAATCCAACCCTAACAGCGACTACGGCCCTCGTGCTACTGTCATTAGGCGGACTCCCTCCACTAACAGGATTTATGCCAAAATGACTAATTTTACAAGAAATAACAAAACAGGGCCTCCCCATCACCGCCACAATTATGGCCCTAGCAGCCCTACTTAGCCTATACTTTTACCTTCGACTTTGTTATGCAATAACACTCACCATTTCCCCCAATACAACCAATTCATTCACCCCTTGACGGGCCCAGATGACTCAAAGCTCCATGCCATTGACCCTCTCCACTACCATCGCACTAGGCCTACTGCCTGTAACCCCAGCCATTCTTATATTGGCCACCTAGGAGCTTAGGATAGCATAAGACCAAGAGCCTTCAAAGCTCTAAGCAGAAGTGAAAATCTTCTAGCCCCTGATTAAGGCCTACAAGACTCTATCTTGCATTTTTTAATTGCAAATCAAATGTTTTTGTTAAACTAAAGCCTTTCTAGATGGGAAGGCCTCGATCCTACAAACTCTTAGTTAACAGCTAAGCGCTCAAACCAGCGAGCATCCATCTACTTTTCCCGCCATAGTCTAGTAAGGCGGGAAAAGCCCCGGCAGAGTATTAATCTGCGTCTTTGGATTTGCAATCCAACATGTTTCTTCACCACGGGGCTGTGATAGGGAGAGGACTCAAACCTCTGTCTTCGGGGCTACAACCCACCGCCTGGGCACTCGGCTACCCTACCTGTGGCAATTACGCGCTGATTCTTTTCTACAAACCACAAAGACATTGGTACCCTTTATCTTGTATTTGGTGCCTGAGCCGGAATAGTGGGAACTGCTTTAAGCCTCCTCATTCGAGCTGAGCTAAGCCAACCCGGATCGCTCTTAGGAGATGACCAAATTTATAACGTAATCGTTACTGCCCATGCCTTTGTAATAATTTTCTTTATAGTAATACCAATTCTCATTGGAGGGTTTGGAAACTGGCTCGTACCCCTAATAATTGGGGCCCCTGACATAGCATTCCCACGGATAAATAATATGAGCTTCTGACTTCTCCCCCCATCATTCCTACTCCTGCTAGCCTCTTCTGGTGTCGAGGCCGGAGCCGGGACAGGGTGAACAGTCTACCCCCCTCTAGCAGGCAATCTTGCCCACGCGGGAGCATCAGTAGACTTAACAATTTTTTCACTCCACCTGGCAGGTGTTTCATCAATTCTTGGGGCAATTAATTTTATTACCACAACCATCAACATGAAACCTCCAGCCATCTCCCAATATCAAACGCCTTTATTTGTTTGGGCCGTACTTGTAACAGCCGTGCTCCTTCTTCTCTCACTACCAGTCCTGGCTGCCGGAATTACAATGCTCCTTACAGACCGAAATCTTAACACCACATTCTTTGATCCAGCAGGAGGAGGAGACCCAATCCTTTATCAACACCTATTCTGATTCTTTGGCCACCCAGAAGTATATATTCTTATTTTACCCGGATTTGGCATTATCTCGCACGTCGTAGCCTACTATTCAGGCAAAAAAGAACCATTCGGCTATATAGGAATAGTGTGGGCCATAATGGCTATTGGCCTCCTTGGCTTCATTGTTTGAGCCCATCACATATTTACTGTTGGAATAGACGTAGACACTCGTGCCTACTTTACATCCGCAACAATAATTATTGCCATCCCAACAGGGGTAAAAGTATTTAGCTGACTCGCCACACTTCACGGGGGCTCTATTAAATGAGAAACCCCAATGCTATGAGCCCTGGGGTTTATTTTCCTCTTTACAGTTGGTGGATTGACAGGGATTGTTCTAGCCAACTCATCGCTTGATATTGTTCTCCACGACACATACTATGTAGTTGCACATTTCCACTATGTACTGTCAATAGGTGCCGTATTCGCTATTATAGCAGCCTTTGTTCACTGATTCCCGCTATTTACAGGATATACCCTAAACGACACCTGAACAAAAATTCACTTCGGGGTAATATTTATTGGTGTAAACCTCACATTCTTCCCACAACATTTTCTAGGACTGGCAGGAATACCACGACGGTACTCCGACTACCCCGACGCCTATGCCCTGTGAAACACAGTATCATCTATTGGGTCCCTCATCTCTCTTGTAGCAGTAATTATGTTCCTGTTTATCCTTTGAGAAGCTTTTGCCGCCAAACGAGAAGTATCTTCAGTAGAATTAACTATAACAAACGTAGAGTGACTTCATGGCTGCCCCCCACCCTACCACACATTTGAGGAGCCAGCATTTGTTCAAGTTCAATCAAATTAACGAGAAAGGGAGGAATTGAACCCCCATGTACTGGTTTCAAGCCAGTCACATAACCACTCTGTCACTTTCTTCTAAAGACATTAGTAAAATGCAAATTACACCACCTTGTCAAGGTGGAATTGCAGGTTAAATCCCTGTATGTCTTAAGCCTCTGGCTTAATGGCACATCCCACGCAACTAGGATTCCAAGACGCGGCATCACCCGTTATAGAAGAACTTCTTCACTTCCACGACCACGCACTAATAATTGTATTTTTAATTAGTACCCTCGTACTCTATATTATTGTTGCAATGGTTTCAACTAAACTTACTAACAAGTATATCTTGGACTCCCAAGAAATCGAAATTGTATGAACTATCTTACCAGCCGTAATCCTAGTTCTAATTGCCCTCCCCTCCCTCCGGATTCTATATCTTATAGACGAAATTAATGACCCCCACTTAACAATTAAAGCCATAGGACATCAATGGTATTGAAGTTATGAATATACAGACTACGAAGACCTGGGCTTTGACTCCTATATAATTCCCACTCAAGATCTTTCACCTGGTCACTTCCGACTCCTGGAGACAGACCATCGTATAGTAGTTCCAATGGAATCACCAATTCGTGTTTTAGTGTCTGCTGAAGACGTACTACACTCCTGGGCCGTCCCATCCCTAGGTGTTAAAATAGACGCAGTTCCCGGGCGATTAAATCAAACTGCCTTTATTGCCTCACGCCCCGGGGTATTCTACGGACAATGCTCTGAGATCTGCGGAGCAAATCACAGCTTTATACCTATTGTAGTAGAAGCCGTCCCCCTAGAGCACTTTGAGAGCTGATCCTCACTAATACTAGAAGACGCCTCACTAGAAAGCTAATTATCGGACAAAGCGTTGGCCTTTTAAGCCAAAGTTTGGTGACTACCGACCACCTCTAGTGAAATGCCCCAGCTGAACCCCAACCCCTGATTTGCTATTCTTGTGTTTTCATGAATTATTTTCCTCACCATCATCCCAACCAAAATCTTAAATCACACAACACCAAATGAACCAGCCCCAATAAGTGAAGAAAAGCACAAAACCGAGCCTTGAGACTGACCATGATAATGAGCTTTTTTGACCAATTCGCGAGCCCCTCTTTCCTAGGAATTCCCCTTATTGCCGTTGCAATCGCACTGCCATGAATCCTCTTTCCAACTCCCCCCTCTCGATGGCTAAATAACCGACTTATTACACTCCAAACATGATTTATTAATCGATTTACCAACCAACTTTTACTGCCCCTAAATGTAGGAGGACATAAATGAGCGTTGCTATTCGCCTCCCTAATGGTATTCCTTATTACAATTAATATATTAGGCCTTCTCCCCTACACCTTTACCCCCACCACACAATTATCATTAAATATAGGATTTGCAGTACCACTATGACTCGCGACAGTAATTATTGGTATACGGAACCAACCAACAGTCGCCCTTGGTCACCTTCTACCTGAAGGAACCCCCATCCCCCTAATCCCTGTGCTAATTATAATCGAAACAATTAGTTTATTTATTCGACCACTGGCCCTAGGAGTCCGACTTACAGCCAACTTAACTGCAGGCCACCTGCTAATTCAACTTATCGCTACAGCCGTATTTGTTCTTCTACCAATAATACCAACAGTAGCAATCTTAACTGGCGCCGTCCTCTTCCTCCTTACGCTCCTAGAAGTTGCAGTAGCAATAATTCAAGCCTATGTATTTGTTCTACTCCTAAGTCTTTATCTGCAAGAGAACGTTTAATGGCACACCAAGCACATGCATATCATATGGTTGATCCTAGCCCATGACCACTAACCGGAGCCGTCGGTGCTTTACTAATAACATCCGGCCTAGCAATCTGGTTTCACTTCCACTCAATAACACTCATAACTATTGGTCTGGTTCTTCTACTCCTCACAATATATCAGTGATGACGAGATATCATCCGAGAGGGAACCTTCCAAGGCCACCACACGCCCCCCGTCCAAAAAGGACTGCGCTATGGTATAATCCTATTTATTACCTCTGAAGTGTTCTTTTTCCTCGGGTTCTTTTGAGCCTTCTACCACTCAAGCTTGGCACCAACACCCGAACTAGGGGGATGCTGGCCCCCCACGGGAATTACCACATTAGACCCCTTCGAAGTGCCCCTTCTTAATACAGCCGTGCTATTAGCATCAGGGGTAACAGTCACATGAGCCCACCACAGCATCATAGAAGGTGAACGAAAACAGGCCATTCAGTCCCTTACACTCACAATTTTATTAGGGCTATACTTTACTGCCCTCCAGGCCATAGAATACTATGAAGCGCCCTTTACAATTGCAGATGGGGTCTACGGCTCCACATTCTTTGTTGCCACAGGATTCCACGGACTACACGTAATCATTGGGTCAACTTTTCTAGCTGTTTGTCTTCTCCGCCAGATCCAATATCACTTTACATCTGAACACCACTTCGGTTTTGAAGCCGCTGCTTGATATTGACACTTTGTTGACGTAGTATGACTGTTCCTCTACGTATCCATCTACTGATGAGGCTCATATCTTTCTAGTATTCAAAGCTAGTACAAGTGACTTCCAATCACTTAGTCTTGGTTAAACCCCAAGGAAAGATAATGAATCTAATTACAACTATTCTTATTATTGCGATAGCCCTATCGTCAGTTTTGGCACTCGTGTCCTTCTGATTACCACAAATAAACCCAGACGCAGAAAAACTTTCCCCATACGAATGCGGGTTTGACCCCCTAGGGTCTGCCCGACTACCATTCTCCTTACGATTCTTTTTAGTAGCTATTTTATTCCTCCTATTTGACCTAGAAATTGCCCTTCTTCTCCCCCTCCCCTGAGGGGATCAACTCCACAACCCCACAGGAACATTCTTCTGAGCAACCACAGTTCTAATCCTATTAACTTTGGGATTAATTTATGAATGAACTCAAGGCGGCCTAGAATGGGCGGAATAGGGTGTTAGTCCAAAACAAGACCTCTGATTTCGGCTCAGAAGATTGTGGTTTAAGTCCATAACCCCCTTATGACACCAATACATTTCAGCTTTAGCTCAGCATTTATTCTAGGACTAATGGGACTAGCATTTCATCGCACACACCTGCTCTCCGCACTTTTATGTCTGGAGGGAATAATGTTGTCCCTATTTATTGCACTAGCCCTATGGACACTTCAATTCGAGTCAACAAGCTTCTCCACAGCCCCTATATTGCTGCTAGCCTTCTCCGCCTGTGAAGCAAGTACAGGCCTTGCACTCCTGGTAGCCACAGCCCGGACTCACGGAACTGACCGGCTACAAAACCTTAATTTATTACAATGCTAAAAGTACTCATCCCCACCATTATACTATTCCCAGCAATCTGGCTTACTTCTCCCAAATGGCTATGAACGGCCACCATTACACATAGTCTCTCAATTGCCCTCGTCAGCCTCTCCTGATTAAAATGAACCTCAGAAACCGGGTGAACTGCATCCAACATATATATGGCCACAGACCCCCTATCAACACCCCTTCTGGTACTAACATGCTGGCTTCTTCCACTAATAATTCTAGCCAGCCAAAACCACATTAACCCCGAGCCAGTAAGCCGACAGCGCATGTATATTACACTACTTGCTTCATTACAGACCTTCTTAATTATAGCATTTGGTGCCACAGAGATCATCATATTTTATATTATATTTGAAGCCACACTCATCCCAACCCTAATTATTATTACCCGGTGAGGTAATCAAACCGAACGCCTCAGCGCCGGGACCTACTTCCTCTTTTATACGCTAGCAGGCTCCCTACCGCTTTTGGTTGCACTACTTCTCCTTCAACAATCCACAGGCACTCTTTCTATATTAACTATTCAATATTACCAGCCGCTTCTAGTAGACTCTTGAGGTCACAAAATCTGGTGAGCCGGCTGCTTAATTGCCTTCCTAGTAAAAATACCACTGTATGGGGTCCACCTTTGACTCCCTAAAGCACACGTAGAAGCCCCCGTCGCGGGATCTATGGTACTGGCAGCAGTACTACTGAAGCTCGGAGGATACGGCATAATACGAATAATAGTTATACTAGACCCCCTGTCAAAAGAACTAGCATACCCATTTATTATCCTAGCACTATGGGGAATTATTATAACAGGATCAATTTGCTTACGACAAACAGACCTTAAATCCCTAATCGCCTATTCATCCGTAAGCCACATAGGACTCGTAGCAGGGGGTATTTTAATTCAAACCCCATGAGGTTTCTCAGGGGCAATTATTTTAATGATTGCCCACGGACTGGTATCTTCAATATTATTCTGCCTGGCCAACACGGCCTACGAGCGGACCCACAGCCGAACAATGATCCTTGCCCGCGGACTACAAATAATTTTTCCACTCACAGCAGTCTGATGATTTATTGCCAATCTCGCCAACCTAGCATTACCACCACTCCCTAACCTAATGGGTGAACTCATGATTATTTCAACTCTATTTAGCTGATCCCCATGAACTATTGCACTTACAGGGGCCGGAACACTAATTACCGCGGGCTACTCCCTCTATATATTCCTCATGTCTCAACGAGGCCCGACACCGAGCCATGTTATGAAACTCCCCCCATTTCACACCCGAGAACACTTATTAATAGTACTTCATCTAATTCCGGTGATTCTCCTCGTAACAAAACCAGAACTCATATGAGGCTGGTGTTATTAGTAAGTATAGTTTAACTAAAATATTAGATTGTGATTCTAAAGACAGGAGTTAAAACCCCCTTACTCACCAAGGAAGGACAGAAATCAGTAAGTACTGCTAATCCTTATGCACCGCGGTTAAAATCCGCGGCTTCCTCACGCTTCTGAAGGATAACAGCTCATCCATTGGTCTTAGGAACCAAAAACTCTTGGAGCAAGTCCAAGTGGAAGCTATGAATTCAACCACTTTAATTATGTCATCCTCACTCATTTTAGTCCTCACAATCCTTATGCTCCCCCTACTAACAACGCTAGACCCAAAGCCAAAAAACCCAGAATGGGCTAACACACACGTTAAAACCGCCGTCAGCACTGCATTTTTCATTAGCCTCTTACCACTTATAATTTTCCTAGACCAAGGAATAGAAAGCGTCACCACAAATTGACACTGAATAAATACACACATATTTGATACAAATATTAGCTTCAAATTTGACCACTACTCCCTCATTTTCACCCCTATTGCCCTCTACGTTACCTGATCAATTCTAGAATTTGCACTCTGATATATACACTCTGACCCCAATATAAACCGATTCTTCAAATATCTTCTCTTATTTTTGGTAGCCATAATTACCCTTGTTACAGCCAACAATATATTTCAACTATTCATTGGCTGAGAAGGAGTTGGAATCATGTCATTTCTGCTAATCGGATGGTGGTACGGACGGGCAGACGCTAATACAGCAGCCCTGCAAGCCGTAATCTACAACCGGGTTGGAGATATTGGACTAATTTTAAGTATGGCCTGGTTTGCAATAAACCTTAACTCCTGAGAAATTCAACAAATCTTCTTCTTATCAAAAAACTTTGACATAACAATTCCTCTTATAGGACTAATCCTCGCAGCAACAGGAAAATCGGCCCAATTTGGCCTACACCCCTGGCTCCCTTCTGCCATGGAGGGCCCTACACCAGTGTCTGCCCTACTCCACTCCAGTACTATGGTCGTTGCCGGAATCTTCCTATTGATTCGACTCCACCCCCTTATAGAAAACAACGGAACAGCCCTAACAATCTGTCTTTGCCTGGGAGCCCTAACCACGCTATTTACAGCCACTTGTGCCCTCACCCAGAATGATATTAAAAAGATTGTAGCTTTCTCAACATCTAGCCAACTAGGACTAATAATGGTTACAATTGGACTAAACCAACCACAACTAGCATTCCTCCACATCTGCACCCATGCCTTCTTTAAAGCCATACTATTTTTATGCTCGGGATCAATTATCCACAGCCTAAATGATGAACAAGACATCCGAAAAATAGGAGGTCTTCACAACCTAATACCTGCCACCTCAACATACCTAACAATTGGTAGCCTAGCACTAACGGGAACTCCATTTTTAGCCGGATTCTTCTCAAAAGACGCTATTATTGAAGCCCTAAACACCTCCCACCTCAACGCCTGAGCCCTCACCCTTACACTAATTGCCACCTCATTTACCGCTGTTTATAGCTTCCGAGTTGTATTCTTCGTAACCATAGGATCCCCCCGATTTTCGCCTTTGTCCCCCATCAATGAAAATAATCCCCTAGTGATTAATCCCATCAAACGACTTGCCTGAGGAAGTATTATTGCAGGACTTATTATTACATCCAACTTTTTACCCTCAAAAACACCCATCATAACAATACCCGCCTCCCTTAAAATAGCGGCCTTAATAGTAACTATTATTGGACTCCTGGTAGCAATAGAACTCACAGCCATAACCAACAAACAAGTTAAAATTACCCCTACAATTCCCCTACACAACTTCTCAAATATATTAGGCTATTTTCCAGCAATAATCCACCGCCTCCCCCCTAAACTTAACCTGGCCCTAGGACAATCAATTGCTACTAAACTAGACCAAACATGGCTTGAAATTTCAGGACCAAAAGGACTAGCACTCACCCAAATAATGGTATCAAAAATTACAAGTGATATTCAACGAGGAATAATTAAAACATACCTAACCATCTTTTTATTAACACTAACTCTGGCAGTCCTCCTAACCCTAATCTAAACGGCCCGAAGAGCCCCGCGACTCAAACCTCGAGTTAACTCTAACACTACTAATAATGTTAAAAGCAAGACTCAAGCACAAATAACCAGCATGCCCCCACCAAAAGAGTATATTACAGCCACCCCGCCTACATCCCCGCGCAGTATAGAGAACTCTTTCAATCCATCGATGATAACTAAAGAACCCTCATACCAGCCCCCTCAAAACACCCCGGCCGCTAAAACAACCCCTAACAAATAAACCAGCACGTAACCAGCCACAGACCGACTTCCCCAGGCTTCCGGAAAAGGCTCGGCAGCTAAAGCTGCTGAATAAGCAAATACTACAAGCATCCCCCCTAAGTAGATTAAGAAAAGAACCAAAGACAAAAAAGACCCCCCGCATCCAACTAAAATCCCGCACCCGACCCCCGCTGCTACTACCAACCCCAGAGCAGCAAAATAAGGCGTGGGATTAGAAGCAACAGCAATTAACCCCACAACTAAAGCCACCAATAACAAAAACATAAAATAGGTCATAATTCTTGCTCGGACTTTAACCGAGACCAGTGACTTGAAGAACCACCGTTGTAGTTCAACTACAAGAACAATAATGGCAAGCCTACGAAAAACCCACCCCCTAATAAAAATTGCTAATGACGCATTAGTTGATTTACCAACACCATCTAACATTTCAGTATGATGAAACTTCGGATCCCTCCTCGGACTATGTTTAATTACACAAATCCTCACGGGGTTATTCCTAGCCATGCACTATACCTCAGACATCTCAACCGCATTCTCATCAGTAACCCACATTTGTCGAGATGTTAACTATGGCTGACTTATCCGAAATATTCACGCCAACGGAGCATCATTTTTCTTTATCTGTATTTATATGCACGTTGCACGAGGCCTATACTATGGATCCTACCTCTACAAAGAAACCTGAAATATTGGAGTAATCCTCCTTCTCTTGGTTATAATGACAGCCTTTGTCGGATATGTCCTTCCCTGAGGGCAAATATCCTTTTGAGGGGCTACGGTAATTACCAACCTCCTATCAGCAGTCCCATATATAGGCGACACCCTAGTTCAATGAATTTGAGGCGGCTTTTCAGTAGATAATGCAACACTAACACGATTCTTCGCCTTCCACTTCCTGCTCCCATTTGTTATTGCCGGCGCAACCCTACTTCACCTTCTATTTCTACACGAAACAGGATCAAACAACCCAGCCGGCCTGAACTCCGACGCAGACAAAATTTCCTTTCACCCATACTTTTCATACAAGGACCTTCTTGGATTTGTACTTATATTACTAGCTCTTACATCACTGGCTTTGTTCTCCCCCAATCTGCTAGGAGACCCAGAAAATTTTACGCCCGCAAATCCCCTAGTTACACCACCGCATATTAAGCCAGAATGGTACTTCCTGTTTGCCTACGCCATTCTGCGATCCATCCCCAACAAACTGGGAGGAGTCCTCGCACTACTATTTTCTATCCTAGTCCTCCTAGTAGTCCCAATCCTGCATACTTCAAAACAGCGAGGACTAACATTTCGCCCACTTACCCAGTTTTTATTCTGGACCCTAGTAGCAGATATGGCCATTTTAACATGAATTGGGGGCATACCAGTAGAACACCCATATGTTATTATTGGCCAAATTGCATCAGTCCTATATTTTGCACTCTTCCTAATCCTCCTTCCACTAGCCGGATGATTAGAGAACAAAGCACTAAAATGAGCTTGCCCTAGTAGCTTAGCCTAAAAGCATCGGTCTTGTAATCCGAAGATCGGGGGTTAAAATCCCCCCTAGCGCCCAGAAGAGAGAGATTTTAACTCCCACCCCTGGCTCCCAAAGCCAGAATTCTAAATTAAACTATCTTCTGATAGTAACCTATATGGTTTATATACATAATATGTATATATTACATATATGTAATAGTACATATATGTATTATCACCATTAATTTATTTTAACCTTAAAGCAAGTACTAACGTCTAAGACGTTCATAAAGCAAATTATTAAACTCACAAGTAATTTATTTTAAACTGGAAAAATAGATTTATCTACCTATACAATGGACCTCAAATTCTTTCTCCGGAAGAACAACTAGGATTTCCCGACACTATATTAATGTAGTAAGAGACCACCAACCAGTATACATTAATGCATATTGTTAATGATAGAACCAGGGACACAAACTGTAGGTGTGGTATAACTGAACTATTCCTTGCATTTGGCTTCAATCTCACGTACATGGCTGCGACTTCCATCCTCGGATAATTATACTGGCATCCGGTTAAATGGTGTAATTACATACTCCTCGTTACCCAACATGCCGGGCGTTCTTTTATATGCATAGGGTTCTCTTTTTTGGTTACCTTTCACTTTGCATCTCACAGTGCAGGCTCAACAAGTAATCAAGGTTGTACATTCCCCTTGCTTGGACTAAAGTAGATCAATCATTAAAAGACATAACTTAAGAATAACATATATAGAATTCAAGTGCATAACATATACATCTATTCTTCAACTTATCCTTATCTATATGCCCCCCTTTTTGGTTTTTGGGCGACAAACCCCCTTACCCCCTACGCTCAGCAAATCCTGTTATCCTTGTCAAACCCCAAAACCAAGGAAGGTTCGAGAACGTGCAGCCTAGCAAGTTGAAATATGGGCTAGCTATCCGCGTTATATATATATACATGCATATCGCATAACTTACTATGCAAAATTTGCCCATTACATTAGCCTAAAAGCCCCTATAATAATTTTAGGACAATTTCTCAATGCTAATAATTCCAACATTTTATAAC